GACTTGTCATATAACTATTGTATTAAAAAATATATCTTTATATAAAGAATATTATAAAGAATATAAAGAATATGGAGATTTTTATATAAAAAATAGGAAGATCTTTATATAAAAAATAGGATATAAAGAAGTATGAAGAATCTAACATATTCTTAAAAAAAAACCAGAGATGTATAAAAAAAAATCCACGGATATGAGATTTGACAATATGTATAGTTAAGTAGTGGGGGATTATGGGACAAAAAATAAATCCACTTGGTTTTAGACTTGGTACAACCCAAAGTCATCATTCTCTTTGGTTTGCACAACCAAAAAATTACTCTGAGGGTCTACAAGAAGATCAAAAAATAAGAAACTCTATCAAGAATTTTGTAAAAAAAAATACAAAAATATCTTCTGGCGTTGAGGGAATTGCACGTATAGAGATTCAAAAACGAATCGATGTGATTCAGGTCATAATATATATGGGATTCCAAAAATTATTAATAGAAAGTAGACCCAAACGAATCGAAGAATTACAGATACATGTACAAAAAGAACTTAATTGTGTAAACCGAAAACTCAATATTGTTATCACAAGAATTTCAAATCCTTATAGGAACCCTAATATCCTTGCCGAATTTATAGCTGGACAATTAAAGAATAGAGTTTCTTTTCGTAAAGCAATGAAAAAAGCTATTGAATTAACTGAACAGTCAGATACAAAAGGAATTCAAGTACAAATTGCGGGACGTCTTGATGGAAAAGAAATTGCACGAGTCGAATGGATTCGAGAAGGTAGGGTTCCTCTGCAAACCATTATCGCTAAAATTTTTTATTGCTCGTATACAGTTAGAACTATTTATGGGGTATTGGGCATAAAAATTTGGACATTTCTAGACAAGAAATAATAAACCCTTACTTGACTTGGTTTTTCCATTCTATCCATTGCTAGAAGAAAACAAAAAAGAACAAAATCCTTCATTCTTTTTTTTTGTTTAATCAAAACAAAAAGAAACAATTCTAATTCTATTAACTATTAAATTAAAATAGTCAAATATTAATTTAATAATTTCGAATTTTACACTATAGAATTAATTTAATATTAATAATTTAACTAGATATGGCTATTTCTAATTTTTCGAATTCTATTTATATAGGGTTGAATAAAATTAAATAAAATAAAAAATTGAGTAATATAATTGCTATGCTTAGTGTGTGACTCGTTGGTTTTTTAGAGTCCGAATAAAAAAGAAAAAACGGACTGAGCAGAGTATGAACTAATAATTATACAACTAATAACCAACCCATCACTTTGCATTATCTGGATACAAAAAAAGAGTCAAGATATGATATATTAGTCATATCATTGTAGCAATTAAAATCCTTTTTGCACAAACAAAAGAAAACCAATCTGATTATGCTTTAGAAATAAAAATAGAAAATTATTCAGATAAGTGGAAGGGTGAAAGAAAGAAAAAGAATATCAATGATATAAAATTCCAATATGTAAGGTCTATGAGTCATCACATAAAAGCTAATGTAGTAAAGCATCCATACCAATTGATTTAAAATTAAACTAATCTGTTGATAAAACAAAAAATCAAGAGCCTTGATTCACTCCATACTGAGAAGATTGACTCAAGAACAATTTTTTTTATTTTATTATTTTATTAGAGGCTCCATTGGAAAAATAAGACCTAAACATTAATTGAGAAGTGATGGGAACGATGTAACCTGTAAATACATAAGATTTTACTGAAAACAAATCTTAATGATTTATTGGGAGGATAGCGAAAGGAAACAGAAGACAATCGATTTATTTTATTATGAGAGATCATGGGTTACCTCTACAAATAAAATAACTATTGAAAGACTAAATATGCAAGAGGAAATATTCGCCCGCGAAGATTTGTTTTATATTCTTTTTGATTGCTAAATTTGATCAATCTGATATCCTAATTCGAATATATAAAAAAATTTGTTACAACCTTATATTATAACAAATAACAAAAACAAGATTATCGAAAATAAACAAATAAAATAGAAAAAATTATTCTAGTTATAGACATTAATTATAGATAATTTTTTCTATTTCTATCTAGAACTATTAGATCTAGAACTAGTAGAACTCTAAAATAGAATATAGATTTTAATTTATATATATTAGATAGATACAAATTTTTATTCTACTAATATTCTATTCTACCTAATATCCTATTCTAATAATCTAATAATCTAAGATTTTAATACTAATAAATAGATCTAATAAGTAAGAAATAAATTAAAATAAATAGATTTAACTAAATTAAGTGAAATCTCAAAGAATACGATGATTTAATATATTATTTTATTCGTAAAAGACATGGATATTTTTTTTTAATCATTTCATTCGCGAGGAGCTGGATGAGAAGAAATTCTCATGTCCGGTTCTGTAGTAGAGATGGAATTGAGAAAGAACCATCAACTATAACCCCAAAAGAACCCGATTCCGTAAACAACATCGAGGAAGAATGAAAGGAATAGCTTTTCGAGGAAATCGTATTTGTTTTGGAAGATATGCTCTTCAAGCACTTGAATCTGCTTGGATTACATCTAGACAAATAGAAGCCGGACGACGAGCAATGACACGAAATGCACGCCGCGGTGGAAAAATATGGGTACGTATATTTCCCGACAAACCCATTACTTTAAGACCTACGGAAACACGGATGGGTTCGGGGAAAGGATCTCCCGAATATTGGGTAGCTGTCGTTAAACCGGGTAGAATACTTTATGAAATGGGCGGAGTAGCAGAAAATATCGCAAAAAAGTCTATGTCAATAGCAGCATCAAAAATGCCTATACGAACTCAATTCCTTATTTCAAAATAGGAATATAGAACCAAAGGAAAAAGACCTTTTGTATAGTAAAAAAAAGTGGAAGTTTCTTTTTTTGTTTTGGCCAAACAATATATCTTTTTTTTTTCCTTTGAATTAAAATAACAAATAAAAAAAAAAAAAAATGATATGATCCAATCTCAGACCTATTTGAATGTAGCAGATAACAGCGGAGCCCGAGAATTGATGTGTATTCGAATCATAGGGACTAGTAATCGCCGATATGCTCATATCGGTGACGTTATTGTTGCTGTGATCAAGGAAGCAGCACCAAATTCACCTCTAGAAAGATCAGAAGTAATCAGAGCTGTAATTGTACGTACTTGTAAAGAACTTAAACGTAATAACGGTATAATAATAAGATACGATGACAATGCTGCAGTTGTCATTGATCAAGAGGGAAATCCAAAAGGAACTCGAATTTTTGGTGCAATTGCCCGGGAATTGAGACAATTAAATTTTACTAAAATTGTTTCATTAGCACCTGAGGTCTTATAAGATAAAAAATTAGACGATATAAGATAGAAAATTTCAGATTAAGAGGAGACCATGATATAGTTATAGTATTTAGTATTATAGTTATAGTATTTTAATTAGTTGAATAAAAACGAAATAGAATTAATCAAATCAAATTAATTAGTAAATTGTGTTTCACGCATATACCTTAAATTAAATAATAAGAAAATGAAAATTCAGAGATTAAATAAAATAATTAATTAACAAAAACCAAGAGTATGTTGATTATATCAAAACTAGCGAAAAATAATAATTTTAGTTTATCATGGGTAGGGATCCTATTGCTGAGATAATAACCTCTATACGAAATGCTGACATGAATAGAAAAGGAATCGTTCGAATAGCAGCTACTAACATCACCGAAAACATTATTAAAATACTCTTACGAGAGGGTTTTATTGAAAATGTAAGGAAACATCGGGAAGAAAACAAAAAATTTTTGGTTTTAATCCTACGCCATAGAAGGAAGAAGAAAGGACCATATAGAACTAGTCTAAATTTAAAACGAATCAGCCGACCAGGTTTACGAATTTATTCTAACTATCAAAAAATTCCTAGAATTTTGGGTGGGATGGGCATTGTAATTCTTTCTACTTCTCGAGGTATAATGACAGACCGGGAAGCTCGACTCGAAAGAATTGGCGGAGAAATCTTGTGTTATATATGGTAATCTTTTTAATATCCGAATTCGACCCAGACTTCTTATTTATTTGTTAAAAAAAGAGATTTAAAGAATAGGTTTCTAATACCATTCCTCTCGATTCCTCTTACATTAGTTAATACTTCAAGAGGATTTGCGATGGGATGAAAGAACAAAAATGAATTTTGGAAAGTTTAATTACTAAATCTGAATCACTTTTTCAATTTCAATAATATGTTCCAAGTTCGTTTAGATAATCAAGATCTGGTTTTAGGTTATCTTTTAGCCAAGATAATTTTTTTTACGTATACTACCACCACGAGATAGTATCAAAGTACTTATAATTCGATCCGAACACGTCTAATTTATAGACTCCATAAAAAAATTTCAATGATTAGGCAATTTTTTCTTTCAACTTTAAAAGCCCTTTCGCCTTTCATAGGAATAGAATTTAAGATTTAAAAATTTAAAGAAACTTAGTTTCTTTAAAAAAAAAATTATGTATATTCAAAAATTAAGGGATGACAAATATGAAAATAAGAGCTTCTGTTCGTAAAATTTGTGAAAAATGTCGACTGATACGTAGACGGGGACGAATTTTAATAATTTGCTTCAACCCAAGACATAAACAAAGACAAGGATAATCTTTCTAAACGAGAACACTCTAAAGGATCCGATGGAAAAAAAAAAGAAAGGATCCATTTTGACATAAAATGGATATATCCATAGACCGCTGACTTATATTTATGAGATGATAAAATATGGCAAAACCTTTACCACGAATTGGTTCACGCAGAACTGGACGCATTGGTTCACGTAAGAATGGACGTAAAATACCAAAAGGAGTTATTCATGTTCAAGCAAGTTTCAACAATACTATTGTGACCGTTACAGATGTACGGGGACGAGTAATTTCTTGGTCCTCCGCTGGCACTTGTGGATTCAAAGGCACAAGAAGAGGAACACCTTTTGCTGCTCAAACCGCA